ATTCTTTCTAGTCGAGCCTCTCGGTCTGTCATTATACCCCGAGAGGTAGAAAGAATTACAACTCCCATCCCGCCTAAAATTCTAGGAATTCTTTGATAGTTAGAATAGATTCGGAGACCCGGCCGACTTATCCGTTTTAAATTTAAAAGATTTCGATAAGTACTTTTCCTATTCCTTCTATGTCGTAGGGTTAAAACCAAAAAATATTTGTTGTTTTCTCGATGTTTTCTCACGTTTTCGATAAAACCCTCTCGTAAAAGTATTTTAACAATACTTTGGCTGATATTAGTAGATGCTACTCGAACCAGGCTTTTTCTATACATATCGGCATTTCGTATAGAGGTTATTATGTCAGCAATAGTATCACTACCCATGATTAATTAAAATGATTGGTGCCTCCAAATTTGGATATAATCAACATGCTTTTTTACGTATTTTTTTTTTTATTTTACGTATTTTTTTTTTAGAAATTATGAATATTCATTTTGAAAGGTATATACGTGAGACAAAATCTACTAAATGAATCTTAATCTATTTATTTTAAATACCCTACTATAACCTATAACCATATCGTGGTCTCGTTTTATAATACCTCGGGAGCTAATGAAACTATTTTAGTAAAATTGAACTGTCTCAATTCTCGGGCAATCGCACCAAAAACTCGAGTTCCTTTTGGATTTCCTTCTTGATCAATCACAACTGCAGCATTGTCATCATATCGTATTATCATACCGTTGTCACGTTTAAGTTCTTTACAAGTACGTACAATTACAGCTCTGACCACTTCTGATCTTTCTAGAGGCATGTTTGGAACTGCGTCTTTGATCACAGCAACAATAACGTCACCAATATGAGCATATCGACGATTGCTAGCTCCTATGATTCGAATACACATCAATTCTCGAGCCCCGCTGTTATCTGCTACATTCAAATGGGTCTGAGGTTGAATCATATCATTTTATTTTATTTATTTTTTTTTTTGATCTGTTTTTTACAATACAAAGTTCGAAGAAAAAAAGAAATATTATTTGTTCAAAAAAAGAAACCTGCACCCGCTATTTTTAAGGCCTATTTCTTTTTTATCCCGAAATAATGAATTGAGCTCGTATAGGCATTTTAGACGCTGCTATTGAAATAGCCCTTCTGGCTATATTTTCTGTTACTCCACCCATTTCATAAAGGATTCGACCTGGTTTAACAACAGCTACCCAATATTCGGGAGAGCCTTTACCTGAACCCATACGTGTTTCAGCGGGCCTTACTGTAACTGGTTTATCTGGAAATATACGGACCCATATTTTTCCACCGCGACGTGCATTTCGTGTCATTGCTCGTCGACCCGCTTCTATTTGTCTAGATGTGATCCAAGCGGGTTCAAGTGCCTGAAGAGCGTATTTACCAAAACAAATAGTATTACCTCGATAAGACATTCCCTTCATTCTTCCTCTATGTTGTTTACGGAATCTGGTTCTTTTGGGGTTATAGTTGATGGTTTTTTTTGAATTCCATCTCTACTACAGAACCGGACGTGAGAGTTTCTTCTCATCCAGCTCCTCGCGAATAAATCAATTCAAATTCAAGATTTTGAATTCAATTCAGATAGAAAATAATTTGAATTAACTTTAATAATTAATATACTGAATCATGGATTTCATTTAATCTAGATTAAATATATTATTAATTTGTATATCTTGTTTTTATCGATAACTAAATATAAATATATTAAATAACTATTTTTTCTTATATTTATCTATTTTTTATTTATCTATTTTAGAATGTTTTATAATGTTAAAAGAATGTTTTATAATGTTAAAACAAATCTTTCTTTTGTTTTACTCTTTATCGTATTGGATTGACCCAATTTTAGCAATCCAAGAAAATAAAGTTTTCGCGGGCGAATATTTACTCTTTCAATTTCTATTTCAGTTCTCTCATTAGTTCATAATTTTTCCGAATAGATGAATTGGTCTCTGGCCGGTTCCGCCATCCCGATCAATGAATCATTCGAATTCTTTTTCACTAAAATCTTTTGAATTCACAGGTTCCATCGTTCCCATCGCTTCTTAATTAATGGTTAGGTCTGAATTCTACAACGGAGCTATTAGTTTTTGAGTCAATATTCTTAGTCTTTATTGGCTCGAAGCTCTTTATTTTTTGTTCGATGAGCAGATCCATTTAATGATGAATCCGTATTGATGCTTTATTACGCAGATTTTTTCTGAGATGACTCATAGACCTTACATATTGGAATTCTATATCTATATCATCAATATTCTTTATTCTTTTTCTTTCTTTCTCTCATCCTTCCATTTATCCATACCCTTTCTTTTTGATTTCGATTGACAACTTAGAAATTTTTTTAATAAAAAAGATTTCAGTTGCTACAACAATATGACCAATATATCATATCTTGACTGGTTCTTTGGATCCAGATAATACGAACTGATGAGTTGGTTATTACTTCTATAGTTATTTGTTTATACTATGAGGCTGGTTTTTT